TGCTTTTTAGATGATCCCTCTAGAAGAGCAGTATTAGAACTATTTTTGTTTTTTTTTTCTAGTTATTTCGTTCTCTATTTCTATTTAATTAAGAAAATCTTTAGGAAAAGAATAAAATTTCTGTCGAGCTAAAAAATATGTCGATTTTTTTAGTAAACTAAAAAAATCGTTTAATAGCTATTTTGCTTCAACTTCTACTATAGAAAAAAATGGAAGATTTAGTTACGATTAGAAAGAAACTTTCTATATCTTTCTCCATAGATTCTTTACTCATACTCAAAAATTCGAATTATTGATCCAGAATTCCAAAAACTTATGTTTCATAATTTAAGAACTCAATTTGTGAATTTAGAATTGATTCTTCTTCTATACAAATTATGATAATGTATATTATACCGAAAATCATTCGTTGAGAGGTATAAAGGATTCCCTTTAAGTAAGAAATAAAGTTTTGGATCAGAATATAAATCAAACGGGGGATCCCTTAACTATTAAGGGGTCCATAGAACGAATCGCACTTTTACCACTAAACTATACCCGCTACAATACAATTATTATATATGAATTCCCTTTTGTCGAACAAAGCAATCAGACATATTGATCTTATATTATTTTTTTGTTTTATATCATTTTATATTTGATATCTTATATCATTTTATATCATAGGAATAAATCCGTATTTTTATGTTTTATCGTGTTTCAATTACATATGAATTCCCTTTTGTCGAACAAAGCAATCAGACATATTGATCTTATATTATTTTTTTGTTTTATATCATTTTATATTTGATATCTTATATCATTTTATATCATAGGAATAAATCCGTATTTTTATGTTTTATCGTGTTTCAATTACAAGTATTTTTGTCAAATAAATAATTATTATTCAATATTCATGGGAATAAAAAGAGCCCGACTAGATACTTGCCGGGCTCTTTTGCTGTAAAAAAAAAAAGAAATTCAAAAAAATAAAAATATATAATAATATATATAATAATGAATGAATAGAAATTAAATAGAAAAAAAGAGAGAAGTCTCTTTTTTTTCAAGCTTCTTCTTGTTTATGTGATATAACATAAACAAAGTAATTCTATTTTTTTTTTTATTGGGGAGAGATGGCTGAGTGGACTAAAGCGTCGGATTGCTAATCCGTTGTACAAATTTTTGTACCGAGGGTTCGAATCCCTCTCTTTCCGTTTCCGTTGCTGATCGTTGCTGATTTGGTATTTTTTTTTTTATTCTTCACGTCCTGGATTACGTCCTGGATCGTTAGATAGGAATCCGAATATGAAAAGAGAAACGAAGAATATCACTACCGTGTAAACAAATAGTTTTAGAGTAAGCATTATAAAATCTCCAAGATAATTAAAAAAACGACAAAGAAAGAGAATAGATTCTCTTATATTAAAGATTTTGTTCCTTTTAATACTAAGTTTCTAAAAAATGAATTGATTTTTAGGTATATATGAGTTTTGGAAATGGACTTGGTTTGTAATAAGAATCGAGCTTTTTATTACTATTACAATAATTACTATTACAAAAAATCCTCTTTCATATCTGCAATATAGGTATTATGTTGGTGATGGGCTCAAATCTAATAATAGAATTCGGATTTTTCAATTGAAAAACATAGATGAGGATATGATCCGTATTTTTTTTGAGTATATATTAAAAAATTTCAATATTGGAATCGAGAATTCACACTGTAAAACTTATCTGATCTTTTAAATTAGTAAAATGTTCGCATTTTCGTTTTCTAAAAAATTCTGAATTTTTTTAAGACATTACTCAAATTAAAGATCTCATCGAAAACTTACAGCAGCTTGCCAAACAAAAGCTAAGAGAAAAAAGAGTAAAGGTATTATTGGCATAATATCTACAATTGGATTCAAGAAAGCGTAGGCTTCGGGCAATTTCGCCGAGAAAAAACTACTTGAATAAAGGACGGAGTGAATACAAATACAGACAAAACTAAAGATATTAAGCATAATAAACATTTTGTTCTTTAAGAAAATAAAAATTATTTTTGCTTTTTTGAATTAGAATTTGATTTATTATTGTATTTTTTATTATATATATTAAAAAATAAAAAAATACAATAATAAATCAAATAAATTAATATTATATGAATAAAACTAAAAAAATGAATCAAATAAGATAAAACCTGCCAAAATCCTTCTTTGATTTGAACTTATCTAGTTCAAAATCTTTTATTCTGAAATAGAATAAATCATACTTCTATACAATATCTTAATTGAATTCTATGTAATGATCAATAAATTTAGTTTTATGCTATGTATACATACGCATATAAAAAACCTAGCAACAATTTTTTCTATAGAAATTTAGGAACTGGTGGAATTGACGAACAATCAATATCAATAATAGTGTTTATTAGTGTCAAATCGAAAATGGGGCGTGGCCAAGTGGTAAGGCAACGGGTTTTGGTCCCGCTATTCGGAGGTTCGAATCCTTCCGTCCCAGAGTATATGCATTCCTGATGTATATCAATGTATATCATATTTGAATACAAATTTTATATCAAAATCGTCTCTAATCTAAATCTGTGGATTCTTACATCCGCCATTTTCCTAGTATATAGAAATCAATATGCTCTTGGCTCGACATCATTTGTTCTGTTTCACTAGAACTTCTTATTTTGGGAACAAGAAAGGGGTTGATGATGTAAATAGTACATGATGGAGCTCGAGTTTATTCATTTCTCAGGGGCAAGTATCTAAGGTTAGTGAAAATTAATAAGTTAGAACAACTTCGTAAGTATATTTTTAATAGAAAAATCGAAAGGATCCAATTGGAGCAAGGTTAAAAAAAAATTGTTGGAATTAGTAAAACTATTTTGATAAAAAGTGTATCCGCGGGAATTAACCCTCTATTTGTTTGTATCATTCTTTCAGAGAAAGATAAAAATGGTATGTTGCTGCCATTTTTTGAAAAGATTTAAGATTTCCGAAGTAATGTCTAAACCCAATGATTCAAAGAAAATCGAAAAGATCATGGAACAAGTAAATTCCATTTTCAAATTGTCTCATTAATTCTATTAGAATTCAAAAAAATAGATTATAAAGACGGTCAAGAAAAGGGGGTAGAGACCACTCAATAAATGAAATAGCTAAGGGGTTTATTTTCTTTTTAGTTATTTAAGAATTATCCAATTTGAGTTATGGGATTAAAAATATTATTAGTTTTTTTTTTATTATTTATTATTTTATTATTATTATTATTATTTTATTATTTTATTATTTTTTTTATTATTATTTATTTTTATTATCTACTCGCTCTTTATTATTATTATTAGTTACTAATCCTAGTTATCGGATTTATATACTTTTTGGATAATAAATACATAAGATAGAATATTAAAAATGGAATATTTCTTTTATTTTTCATCCAATGACTATTCATCTATTATATTTTTATGTAAAAAAACTCTATGGAAAAATGGTGGTTCAATTCTATGTTGTTTAATAGGAAGTTAGCATACAGGTGTGAATTAAATAAATCAATGAATAGCCTCGGTCCTATTGAAAGTACCGGTGTAAGTGAAGAAGACCCAAAAATTTTAACCGATATGAATAAAAAAATTCATAGTTGGAATGAAAATTCTAGTTACAGTTATTTTGATTATTTCGTAGGTGTCAGAAACATCCAGAATTTAATATCTGATAAAACTTTTTTAGTTAGAGATAATAATAGGAATAGTTGTTCCATATATTTAGATATTGAAAATCAAACTTTGGAGATTGATAATGATCAGCCTTTCTTAAGTGAACAGGAAAGTTTTTTTTGTAGCTATATGAATAATGTTTCTAAGAGTGATGACAATCATTACATGGATGATACTAAATATAATTTGAATAATAACATTAATAGTTGCATTGATAGTTATCTTTATTATCAAATCTGTATTGAGAGTTTCATTTTAGGTGATAGTGACAAATACAATGACAGTTCTTTTTATAGTTACATTTTTGGTAAGGGCAGAAATTCTAGTGAAAGCGAGAATTCTAGTTCTAGTATAATAACTAGCACGAATGATACAAATGATCATAATTCTACTTTTGGAGAAAGTTCTAATAATTCCGATGAAACTGAAAAATATAAGCATTTATGGCTTGAATGTGAAAATTGTTATGGGTTAAATTATAAAAAATTTTTAAAATCCAAAATGAATATTTGTGAACACTGTGGACATCATTTGAAAATGAGCAGTTCCGATAGAATCGAACTTTTGATTGATCCGGGTACTTGGAATCCTATGGATGAAGACATGATTTCTCTGGATCCCATTGAATTTCATTCAGAAGAAGAACCTTATAAAGATCGTATTGATTCTTATCAAAGAAAAACAGGATTAACTGAGGCTGTTCAAACAGGTACGGGTCAACTAAATGGTATTCCTGTAGCAATTGGAATTATGGATTTTCAGTTTATGGGGGGTAGTATGGGATCCGTAGTAGGTGAGAAAATCACCCGTTTGGTAGAATATGCTACCAATCAACTTTTACCTCTTATTCTGGTATGTGCGTCTGGAGGAGCACGTATGCAAGAAGGAAGTTTGAGCTTGATGCAAATGGCTAAAATCTCTTCCGCTTTATACGATTATCAAACAAATAAAAAGTTATTTTATGTATCAATCCTTACATCTCCTACTACAGGTGGGGTAACAGCTAGTTTTGGCATGTTGGGAGATATCATTATTGCTGAACCAAATGCTTATATTGCATTTGCGGGTAAAAGAGTAATTGAACAAACATTGAATAAGGCAGTACCCGAAGGTTCGCAAGCGGCTGAATATTTATTTCACAAAGGCTTATTTGATTCAATCGTACCGCGTAATTTTTTAAAGGAAGTTCTGAGTGAGTTATTTCAATTCCATAATTTCTTTCCTTTGACTAAAAATCAAAAATGAAAAAATACAGGATCAAAGTGATAAAAGAATTCAAAAATTCCTTTGACTAAAAATCAAAAATGAAAAAATACAGGATCAAAGTGATAAAAGAATTCAAAAATACTAAGAATAAGAAAAGTCAAAGGGTTTATTATCATACATATGTTTGTCTCTTTTCGAAATAGAAGGTTAAATCAATTAATTTATTTTGTTCTACATATAGAGTCTACATATATATTTAATTATATACATTGACTTAGCTATAATCACTAGAATTCCTATATACTTATACTAAGTATATAGGAATTCTAGTGATTATATACTATCCAAATACAAAAAAAATAAGAATAAAAAATAATAATAATATATGTATATATAAAAATAATAATATATGTATATATAAGGTACAAATTGTAAATAGAGGTACCCATTTTATGATAAACTTTCCTTCCATTTTGGTTCCTTTAGTGGGTCTAGTATTTCCGGCAATTGCAATGGCTTCTTTATTTCTCCATGTTCAAAAAAACAAGATTTTTTAGATACGGTCAGTAGGGACAAATCTCATATATTTTTTGCGATCTGGAAGCAATTCGATGAATTCATCTCAAAAGTTTAGATTAAAATAGTGCAAAGTTCCTTTGGAACCTTAATTTAATATTTTTATTTAAATAGAATAAAAGAAATTGATTATAATTATAAATAGGATAAAAGAAATATGATTATCATTTTGCGATTAGAACATCTACTGGTATATCTTATAACGGGGTCTCGAAAACTAAGCAATTACTTTTGGGCCTTTATCATTTTATTAGGCTCATTAGGATTGTTATCGGTCGCTGTTTTCAGTTATCTTGGTATGGATTTTTTCTTTTTGTCCGAGGAAATTAGCGATTTTCCACTTATTCCGGACTTTCTTTATTTTCCATTTATTCCGCAAGGGGCCACGATGTGTTTCTATGGAATCGCAGGTTTGTTTATTAGTCTTTATTTGTGGTGCATTATTTTGTGGGATGTAGGTGGTGGTTATGATATCTTCGATAAAAAAGAGAAAAAAGTATGTTTTTTTCGTTGGGGATTTCCCGGAAAAAATCGTCGTATTATTCTCGAAATACCTCTGGAAGAGATTCAATCCATCAGAATAATACCAACAGTTCAAAAAGGGGGTATTTTAAATCGTACCCTTACTTATGATATCGTTTATATGGAAACCATAGAACAGGGGTTTATTCCCTTGACTCGCATTGAAGATGATTTGATTCCACCACAAATTGCACATAAAGCTAGCGAAGTATCTAGGTTGTTGGGTGTACCTCTTTTGTACTGACAAGAATTGGAATTCACTAGAAATTGTACAAAAAGTTTCAGAATTGTCCTATTTATTTACCGATGGAAATATTTTGAAAAAAAAAAAAGAAACTTTTTTTTTTCAAAATATTTCCATTTTTATAGATAAAGCATTATTTGGTTTCCAAATTCGACTATTATATTCATAACCCGAAGTGCTCTTTCGTGTATTCATAAAAAGGAATATTTTTTTTTTCATTTGAATTGACAGTGAATTCTTTCGATTTCTTATTCGATTTACGTATTCTTTCTAAATTAAACAATGCAAGGACTAACTCTCAAATTGCAACTAAAAAAATGAGAGAATATAATATAGATTTATATATATAAGCTCTATGACTTGTAATAGACTTATTCTTGATAGAAAGATTATTATCATATAGAGTTGAGGAATGAGATGAAATTGAGTTCATTAAAGAGGAAAAATGAAAAAAAAGAAAACATTTATTCCCCTTCTATATCTTACATCTATAGTCTTTTTGCCCTGGTGTATTTCTTTCACATTTAAGAAAAGTCTGAAATCTTGGTTTATTAATTGGTGGAATATTAGGCAATCCGAAATTTTCTTGAATGATAGTCAAGAAAAGAATATTCTAAAAAAATTTATTGAATTTGAGGAACTGTTTTTGTTAGATGAAATGCTAAAGGAATGTCCGGAAACACATCTACAAAATCTTCGTACTGAAATCTATAAAGAAACAATCCAGTTAATCAAAACGCATAACGAAGATCATATGAATACGATTTTGCACTTCTCTACCAATATAATCTGTTTCTTTATTCTAAGCGGTTATTCTATTCTTGGTAATCAAGAACTTGTTCTTATTAACTCTTGGGTTCGAGAATTTATCTATAATTTAAGTGACACAATAAAAGCTTTTTCTATTCTTCTATTAACTGATTTATGTATAGGATTCCATTCAACCCATGGTTGGGAACTAATGATTGGTTTCGTCTATAAAGATTTTGGATTTGCTCAAAATGATCAAATTATATCTGGTCTTGTTTCCACTTTTCCCGTTATTTTAGATACAATTTTAAAATATTTTATTTTCCGTTATTTAAATCGCGTATCTCCATCACTTGTAGTGATTTATCATTCAATGAATGACTGACTCAAAAAACAATCCACTTATCCAATTTTAATTTCAAGCTTTTTGAGCTAATTTTAGCTAAAAAAAAGATAACTTTTCTTTTTCCCTTCTTTTTAACTCCCCTTTTAATCAAAAAAGGGATTCTTCATCTTG